CTGGCTTCTATTGGACCTGGAGTTGGACAAGGGACTGCTGCGGGCCAAGCCGTAGAAGGTATCGCGAGACAACCAGAAGCAGAGGGTAAAATACGAGGTACTTTATTGCTTAGTCTGGCTTTTATGGAAGCTTTAACAATTTATGGACTGGTCGTGGCATTAGCGCTTTTATTTGCAAATCCTTTTGTTTAATCCTTGAAATAAATGGGAAAGTCTTATTTTGATCTTTCTTATTTTATTATCTTAGATTTGCCGCTTGATTTTTCAAATTATATCAAGATTTCAATCCTACAATAACTTTAACTTATTCGTTGAGATAATACAATACCCCGTGGGAAGGACTAATTTGAGGATCAGGAATTAGCGGATCCACTCGCTTTTTTCCTTCCCGTTCTCGGTCCAATGGAACCCCCTTTTTTAGTACGCCTTGCAACGAACGAGATATATCGTAATTGATATGATACCTGGCCTGGGACCTAATTATAATTAAGTATTTTTTTTTGGGGGGGAGTTCAATTGAAATTAAATAGATTGAGAAATATGGAAAAAAAGAAAATCAACAAAGGGTGAAGTCATACAAAAAGAACTCTGTTCAATTTAGTCAGTCCTATCTATAAGAGGAGATCATATGAAAAATGTAACCGATTCTTTCGTTTCCTTGGGTCACTGGCCGTCCGCCGGGAGTTTCGGATTTAATACCGATATTTTAGCAACAAATCCAATAAATCTAAGTGTAGTCCTTGGTGTATTGATTTTTTTTGGAAAGGGAGTGTGTGCGAGTTGTTTATTTCAAGAATAAGCTGGATCTAACCAGCTGCACTTTTTTCTTTATAACTAGGAAAGAAAGGTGCACGATCCCGCGAATTACTTCTGAATCAATTCAGAAATCATATGTACGAACCGTAGCATTTCGTGATTCGTTGGTAAATACACTTTGATTCTCTATTAACCAATAATATGGGGCCCTAAACATGGTTAAAGCTAAATTGTTTGAAGTCTGGGCGCAACATTGGTGTTCTTTCTACCACTATGTTAGTATGGCGAGAGTTTCAAAACGAATCCTTGCATTTTATCCGATATAGAACACTCATATCGATAAAATGATTTGTGAACCTTTTATTGTTACTGAAAAACGGGAATCCCCTCCTTTTTTTATCCAATGCGGAATCGACGACCTATGTATAAAGTAAGCGGAATTTTTTGGATTTGAATAAAAAAAAAAAGAAACAACTTTGCCGATAATTACAGATTTTTTGTCTGGTCGGAAGAGTCCTCCGAATATTCTGGTCTTGGATCAATGATCCGTTTCAATATTTTTGAATCCGAACAGAAAAGAGAGGATAAGCTCATTATATTATATATATAAAAAAAAATATAAATAAAAAAGTGATACGGGAATGCCCCATAAGTAAGTGAGCGTGAGAGCCAAATGAATCGAAAGATTCCTGTTTGGTTCGGGAAGAGGTCATGGAATTGTTAAAATTAATTGTAATGGGAAGATAATCTACTTTCATTAAGTGATTTATTAGATAATCGAAAACAGAGAATCTTGAGTACTATTCGAAATTCAGAAGAGCTACGCAAAGGGTCCATTGAAAGGCTGGAAAAGGCCAAGGCCCGCTTACGAAAAGTGAAAATAGAAGCGGATGAGTTTCGAGTGAATGGATATTCCGAGATAGAACGAGAAAAATGGAATTTGATTAATTCAACTTATCAGAATTTGGAACGATTAGAAAATTACAAAAATGAAACCATTCAGTTTGAACAACAAAGAGCGATTAATCAAGTCAGACAACGCGTTTTTCAACAAGCCTTACAAGGAGCTCTAGGAACTCTGAATAGTTGTTTGAACAACGAGTTACATTTACGCACTATCGGTGCTAATATTCGTATGTTTGGGGCGATGAAAGAAATAACTGATTAGTCCTTCTACTGTAGGTATTATTTATTGATTTTTCCTTTGCTTCTGAAAAAGAATTAAGCAAGACTCATGGCAACCCTTAGAGCCGACGAAATTAGTAATATTATCCGTGAACGTATTGAGCAATATAATAGAGAAGTCAAGATTGTGAATACTGGCACCGTACTTCAAGTAGGTGATGGCATTGCTCGTATTCATGGTCTTGATGAAGTAATGGCAGGTGAATTAGTAGAATTTGAAGAGGGTACAATAGGCATTGCTCTTAATTTGGAATCCAATAATGTTGGTGTTGTGTTAATGGGTGACGGTTTGATGATACAAGAGGGAAGTTCTGTAAAAGCAACAGGAAGAATTGCTCAGATACCAGTGAGCGAGGCTTATTTGGGTCGTGTTATAAATGCTCTTGCTAAACCTATTGATGGTAGGGGCGAGATTTCAGCTTCGGAATCTCGGTTAATTGAATCGCCCGCCCCAGGTATTATTTCGAGACGTTCCGTATATGAGCCTATGCAAACCGGACTTATTGCTATTGATTCGATGATTCCTATAGGACGCGGTCAGCGAGAATTAATTATTGGG